AAGGAGACCCCCCTCTTTTTTGTTTGTCCACTACTTTATTTTTATTGTACGTAATAAATAAAAAAGGAGGTTCTGATACATCTGAAAACCGACACCAAGACTAGGATTTTTCCCGAACAGGATCAAAAATCATTACTTTTTCGACACAAGAAAGGGGGTGGAAAAAATTCCCCTTCTTGTGTCGAAAAATAGGAAGACAAACAATCCCTCCTAGAATTATTTGTTGCCCCACATTTATAGTTCCGCGCTTACTTAAGCGACTATCTATCCCAATCTTAGTTCTATTTCAAAGGGAATAAGATTGATAATTGAAATCCGGCAATAGTATAGTAACATAGTCGTACGAATTCAATTTGTCTAAAAAAAACAAAGAAAGCGGTGGTCAAATATAATACTTCAAAAAAGATCTACCTATATATGATATGACGAGGAATGTGGTACAAGGGATTCCCCGAAGCTCGTAGAAAAATAGTATAAACAAGTAAATAAAAGGTTTTTCAGAATTTCAGTTTTTTTGATGATACATAATTGACAACAATAATTTCTTTCTTTTTACGAACTTGATGTCAATAAATCGGCGAATCTAGAAATTCATTTCGGCCAATTGAACCTTCTCGAACTGTTTCTTTTTAAGAACCAAAAAGATTTGTGCCAAAATAACAGATGCCAAGAAGAACAAAAGACCTTGGACACGTAATGGATCTTGAAGTACTATTTCTGCGTCTCCCTGACCAAATCCACCCACATTAGGATTACTCGTTAATGGTTGATCAAATCTGATGGATTCACCTTCTGAAACAAGAAGTTCTGGTCCAGGAGGGATAATATCAACCACTTGACCTCCATCGGACGGATCTGTTATGGTTATTTCGTAGCCCCCCTTTTCTTTTCGTATGATTTTACTTACTATACCCCCTCCTGTAGCATTATAAACTGTATTGTTACTCTTGCTTCCGTCGGGATAAATCTGACCCCTTCCCCTATTTCCCCCTACGTACATAGGATATTTTAAGAAGTGAACATCCTTCTTAGTAGCGGGGTCGGGGGAAAGAATAGGAAAGGTGATTTCGCTATATTTCTGACCAGGGACAGGCCCTATCACAATAATATTTTTTTGATTAGGGCGATAGCTCTGAAAAGACAAATTGCCTATCGTTTCTTTCATCTTGGGAGAAATACGATCGTAAGGAGCTAATTCAAACCCCTCCGGTAAAATAAGAACAGCCCCTACATTCAAACCCCCTTTCTTACCATTAGCAAGAACTTGTTTCACTTGCTTATCATAAGGAATTCGAACAACTGCTTCAAATACAGTATCAGGAAGTACCGCTTGTGGAACCTCAATATCCACGGGCTTATTAGCTAAATGGCAATTGGCACATACAATACGCCCAGTGGCTTCTCGTGGATTTTCATAACCCTGCTGCGCAAAAATGGGATATGCACTTGAAATGGATGTTCGAGTCATGATATATATCATGAGCGATACGGAAATAGATCGAGTAATCTCTTCCTTTATCCAAGAAAAAGTCTTTCTAGTTTGCATGGTCTAATCATTGATCCGAAAATTTCTACAATAAATTGGGTAGGTCGCTAGTATAGTTCCCTATCCACGATTCTGCTATTTACTGGAATCATTTTACTTTACTGGAATGCTATAGGATGAAAACCTCCCGGGCAGGAAGTTTTTAATGCTTATGTATAACTACACATTAAGAAACCTTCTAATTTGATTAGATTAATATCGGTGGATCATTTATCAATCATTCATTGAATGATAAATAACTACAAGTGACGGAGATACACGATTTAAATAACGGAAAATCCAATATTTTAAAATAGTATCGAGAATAACTGGAAAAGTGGAAACAAGACCAGATATGATTTGATCATTATGAACAAATCCAAAATCCTTGTAGACAGAACCAATCATTAGTTCCCAACCGTGGGGTGAATGAAATCCGATACATAAATCCGTTAATAAAAGAATTGAAAAAGCTTTTACTGTATCACTTACGTTATATAGGAATTTCTGAGCCCAAGAGTTAAAAATAACAAGTTCTTCATTACCTAAAATAGAATAACCGCTTAGAATAGCAAAACAGATTATATTTGTCGAGAAGTGCAAAATCATATGGATACGATCCTCATTGTGTATCTTGATTAATTGGATCGTTTCTTTGTGGATTCCTATAGGAAGCTTTTGTAGATGTATTTCCGAGTATTCCTTGATCAGTTCGTCCAAGAAGAGGATTTCCTCTAATTCTATGAACTTTTCTAAAATACTTTTTTCTTGAATATCATTCAAAAAGATTTCGGATTGATCAGTATTCGACCAATTAGTAACCCAAGATTCCATACTTTTAGTAAATGATGAGAGAGAAATCCAACAGGACAAAAACACTATAGATGCAAGATAGAAAAGAGGAATGAATGCTTTCTTTTTTGCCATTTTTCGTCTGTGAATTATTAATTAACCCACTTCATTCGTCGACTCTATGTGATCAAATATTTCTTTTTTTACCCATGAGTTCTAGACAAGGTATCAAATCTATGAATCTATTTTATTTGTGATTTTGTGTGAATCTAGAACGAATACAAAAATAGACTACGACTCCGCTTCGAATTCGAATCAAGAAATAATAAAAAATATTGTTTCCAGATCTCTCAATTCATCAAATTTCTATAAAAATATACAATTTATTTCTATAAAAATATACAATATTTTTCAAAAATTCCAACGATTACCCATATCCAAGAATAGAATAATTGAGAGAAAGATATTGTGATGATAAAAAAAATGAGTGGTAAAACAAGACAGAAATGGACGAGTTATCATTATTAAGAAAACCCATTATTGGTTAGTATTAGTAATGGAACACAAAAGAAAGGATAAATTAAAGGGTCGATTGACAGAAATAATTTACACGATAGGATTTATCTGCATCTACAGTATCGATTCCAACAAATATTGAAAAAAGATGAATTTCTTTCTTTCGAAATCGTTTGATATATCCGATGAATTGAATCGAGTAGTTCAATTTGTTACTTGTTTGAATTGAGTTGCATCGATTTGGATACGCATAAAAAACCACAAAAGAAGGAGTTTTGTTTTAGGTCGGCTTTGGCTCGACTGAACGTTTTGACGAAACTTCAGTTAAATTATGGTATAGAAAAAACAGGACTTTCTTTCCCTCCTGCTGAGAAAGCATTCATTCTTCAGCCCATTTCCTTTTCTCAAAAGACTTCAATTGGTACGTGCAAAAAATAGGCCAATTCGGCGGCTTTTTGTTCAATTTCTCGTGAAGTCAAATTCTCATCAGTACGGGTCAACGGAATAGCCCCCCGGCCTCTGATGTCCATATAAAGGATACGACGAGCATAAATACCCTCTTTAACTTCTATTCTAATGGACTGAATATCTTTTATACGGAATCGGAGGAATATGCGACGATTTTTTCCAGGAAATCCCCAACGAAAAAGACACACTATTCCCTCCTTTCTATCGAATCGATCATAACCACTACCTACATTCCAGGAAATTGTGCACCATAAATAGGAACTAATAAAGAAACCCGCGATCCCGTAGAAAGACATCACGAGCCCTTGTGGAAAAAAAACAATTTGCTGAGCCGGAACAAAAGATATAAAATTTCTACCAAGATAACTGGAAGTTCCAACCAATAAGAATCCTAATGAACCTAAAAAAACGATAAGGGCCCAGCAAAAATTACTTAGTTTTCGAGATCCCGTTAAAAGTTCTATCCATATATGTTCTGATCGCCAACTCATACTTCATCCGATTAAATTTTATTGGAATTGAGAGAATACCCCAAATTATTTTGACTTTACTTTTTTTTGTTTCTGAAGGAACTCTCATCAAACTAGCACTAGTTTGATGTGAACTAGTGCTAGTTGATGTGAACCCTTAGGAGTAGTTTATCAAATTGGTTAGATCTAAACTAATAACATACCCTTTAATCCCATAATCCCAATATACATATTACAGATAGATCCACCAACTTTAGGTATCCAATGATCCTGCTCTATTTGAAACTAGCTGGAATTTAGTTTCCCATAGATCATTTTCCGCAGGCATACTAGCTTTTTCCTTTAGAAATCACATGCCATACTACCATATTTCCATTTCCCGAAAGAAATAAATATCTGTGTTATGCTAGCAAGTAGAAGTTCAAAAAAACGGATGAGATTGGGTCCCCTCAGATCTAAACAATCTTGTTTTTTTGAACATAAAGAAACAAAGAAGCCATTGCAATTGCCGGAAATACTAGGCCTACTAAAGGCACAAAAATAGAGGGAAAAGTGAAAGTTGTCATAAAATGGGGTACCTCGATTTACTATTTGCACCTGTTATTATTTTTTTTATATCATATTTTACAATAATTATAATTCAAAATTGTAATTATTATTAATTGGTCTTTATTATTATTCAATAATAAATTGAGTTTGAAAATTCTTATAGATATAGAAGTAATAAATATCTCTATATCTATATATCTAAGTGAGTATATAGACTAAGTCCAAGGGGTGTAGAACTAAATAAATGGACTTATTCATCTTTCTACACGAAAGATACCTACGATAATCAACTTTATTATATTAAATTAATTATATTTTTTTCTTAATTTCTTTGTGTTTTGTTCTTGTCTTCTAATTTGAAAAGGTTTCTTACAAATTATCGAAAGATTTGCTAGAATGCGACACAATCAGGATTTTTCGTGAAAATGAAATTTTCGGGCGATGCAGAAAGATAAAAAACTATATATCTATCTTTTCTATATTTGATTATCTACGTAAGGCGAAATTCGTTTTATTTGCCTAATGCCACGAAAGGAAGAACTCACGCTTTTATCTTCTTGATAAAGACTTCTTAATTAGTAATCGGAAATCTAGGTAAAAAAAAGAGTTATTCGCAACTTTTGCTTCTTTCTACAATTAGATCTTAGGTCACCAACCAAAGCAAATTTCGTTCTTATTGACTTTAATTCCGATAAGCTAATTACTTGTTTGCTACAAATAAAATAATTGAACTTAATACGCTCTACTTGATTGAATTTTAATTCAACGTAAAAAGGCGTGGAGCTTAAATAACTCACTCAGAACACTTTTTAAAGTATTACGTGGTACGATTAGGTCAAATAAACCTTTCTGGAATAAATATTCAGCCGCTTGTGAACCTTCAGGCACTGTTTTATTCAATGTTTGTTCAATTACTCTTTTACCCGCAAATGCAATGTAGGAATTGGGTTCGGCAATAATGATATCTCCCAACATACCAAAACTAGCTGTTACCCCACCAGTAGTAGGAGATGTAAGGATTGATACATAAAATAACTTTTTATTGGATTGATAATCATATAAGGCAGATGATATTTTAGCCATTTGCATCAAGCTCAAACTTCCTTCTTGCATGCGCGCCCCCCCCGAAGCACACACTATAATAAGAGGTATAAGTCGATTGGTAGCGTACTCAATCAAACGAGTTATTTTCTCCCCCACGACGGATCCCATACTACCCCCCATAAACTGAAAATCCATAACCCCAATTGCTACGAGAATACCATTTAGTTGACCTACACCTGTTTGAACAGCCTCCGTTAATCCTGTCTTTCTTTGATAAGAATCAATACGATCTTTATAAGGCTCCTCCTCCGAATGAAATCCAATGGGATCCAGAGAGACCATGTCTTGATCCATAGGATCCCAAGTACCGGGATCGATCGAAAGTTCGATTCTTTCTGAACTACTCATTTTCAAATGATATCCACATTGTTCACAAATATTCATTTTTGATTTCAAAAATTTCTTATAATTTAATCCATAACAATTTTCGCATTGAACCCACAAATGCCTGTATTTTTGAGTTGCATCGATATCATTAGACCCTTCTCTTAGACTTAAATCACTACTCTTCACGCGGGTTCGTAGATTGGACCTCTCGCTTTCACTACTAGTTTTACGTTTATCAAAAATGCACCTATAAATATAACTGTCACTACTATCACTTACAATGGACGTATCAATAGAGATTTGAGACTGAAGATAACTGTCAATGCAACTATTAATGTGATTATTCCAACTAGATTGAGTATCAAACATGTAACGATTGGATAAGGAATCTTCACTCGTAGATCCATTATTCATACAAATAGAATTGCGATAATGATAAAAAGAACTCTCTAGTTCACTCATAAAAGAATGGTCGTTGTCAATCTCAAAAATATGATTTTCAATATCAAAATAGATAGAATAACTATTTCCATTACTATCCCTAACTAAAAAAGTATCATCAGAGAGAAAATCCCAAATGTCTTTGAAGCCGAATAAATGATCGACATCAATGTAACTAGAATTGTCACGACCCCCGCAACTATGAATGTTTTTAGCCCTACCCTTTCTATTCGGATCTTCACTTTCACTAGTATTTTCAACAGGACCAAGATTGTCCAGTGAGTTCTTTATCCCATACCTACGCTCTAACTCCTTTTTAAACACCATCGAATTAAACCACCATCTTTCCATAGAGTTTTCTTGCCCCTTAATTTGTTTGCATAAAAATACAATAGATGAATAGTCATTCGAGCCACAATTCTTTAGTTTTATTTATTTCCTATCAGACTAAACATAGAAATTCAATCGTTGAAGTGTGAAAAAGGATTCTTTTTTTGTTTTGTGGGAATCGGGGGGTAAAACTTCACTATATATGATATGAATATGATGGATTCTAAATATTATAAATAATAATGGTAAAGAGGGATTTTCCTATGTCTTCGTATCGAACAAAAAAAGAACTATTTGTTCTCTCCTCGAAATATTCGTAAAATCTCGTCTCATAAAAAACGAATAACAAGTAATAAATTAAGGTTCTATTCTAACACGAAACGAAGAGGACAATATACGGGGTGAGTCGAAAGATTTGTGATACTTCGATTGATTCAGGGAAACTACAGGATATATAAAGAATATACCAATCCTAAGGATAAAGATCCATAGGTTTAATTGTGGATACAAGACAACAATAGAAACATTTGAGTCTTAGATTTTCTATTTCAAATCTTGTATATCTAGAGATATATGTATTTATCCAACATATATGCAATAGAATCTTTGTATTCGGCTCAATCCTTTTAGTAAAAGATTGGGCCGAGTTTAATTGCAATTCAATTAAGAGAACGGAGAGTAATTAACTGTTTGTTAGCTTTTTGGCTGATCTAAAGTATCCACCGCTTTAAATTCAAATTTGATCTCTTTCCATACCTCACACGCGGCAGCTAGTTCAGGACTCCATTTGCTAGCCTCACGGATAATTGCATTACCCTCAGCAGCAAGATCACGTCCTTCATTACGAGCTTGTACACATGCTTCCAGAGCTACTCGGTTAGCTACGGCACCTGGCGCATTACCCCAGGGGTGTCCTAAAGTCCCTCCACCGAACTGTAGTACAGAATCATCCCCAAAGATCTCGGTCAGAGCAGGCAT